CCTCATACGGCTCATCAATTCTTTTGGTGTCCGTATATCTAACAAATGGGATTTCGCATGGATCTATCCCACTTTTCGGGTTAACAAAAGAGGTTTCTTACATGAGTTTTAAACTGAAATTTGGATTCCATTTGGATTAATAATGCGTTTTATTTCGTTTTATCTTTTTTCCCACCTTCAGAAGAAAAAATGCCCGTTAGATTTTTCTGAAAGGTAACTATCTCATTTTCGTATAGAAATTATATAGAATCTTTGAAAAAGACTTTCCTTCCTAAGAAAGAAAAGACTTACTATCTTTGGGATCTGATCCTACACCGCTGCTCAAGACTTTAGTGGATCGACTCTATTACATAAGTGGATTCCTAAATTTTAGCTCTCATCATGAGATAAGTATATCTACCATCATGACATAAGTACGCAGTTATTATTGTATCAGCCGCAAACCTCGCCAATTGATCTTTACGGTGCTTCCTCTACCAATTACTTTTTTTTTATCCATAGAAAAAAGTAGCTAGGTATTTCATATTTCAACTTCTATGAAGTTTCTTTCTTTGCTACAGCTGATAAAAATCGTTGTTTTAGACGATGCATATGTAGAAAGCCTTTTTTTATTTTTCTTTTTTTTTTTTCACTTCTATAGTGAAGATAGTCGCACGTAATGACAGATCACGGCCATATTATTAAAAGCTTGTGGTAAGAATGGATTTCGTTCGAGTGCTCGAAAATAATATTCCAAAGCTTTCGTATGTTCGCCATTACTTGTATGGATAAGACCTATATTATAGAGTATATAACTTCGATCATAGGGATCAATTTCTAGTCGCATAGCTTCATAATAATTCTGTAAAGCTTCCGCGTAATTTCCTTCAGATTGAGCTGACATCCGTTACGGTCGCCATTCAATTAAAAGAATCTCCGTTTCAGAACCGTACGTGAGATTTTCACCTCATACGGCTCCTCCCTTATGTGCATAAGGAGAATAAATAGATGAAATATGAAAATATTCTCATTATGGACTGAGCAGAGCTAGTGTTTTTACAAGAAATCTCTAGCCAACCCTCCTGCAAGAGATCTTTTCTTAACATCAAAGGTGGTGGGACTAGATAGAAATGAGAACTCCAACAATTTCTTTGTTTTCAACGCTTCCTAATTTCCAGGAATTAGTCACTTCAACAACCTTCGATGGTTATCTTGGTATCCAAAGTACGAACGAGATGGATGTTTGTTGTCCCAACCATTCTTTTAATCCCGAGCCCAATAAGGAAGGGGATAATTTCGAACAAGGTTTTCGTGTTGTTGATTCCTAGGTGTAGTGTTTCTTCCCTTATGCTGCCCATTGGTCCTAGTGGAGTAGGATTGCCCCATAATACAGAACCCCTAGGTGTAACCTTTCGCTCAATACTAGAATCGCAAATTGAAACATAGCATCTGAGGTTGCATTAATCGAGGATACACGACAGAAGGAATTGTTCGATTTCCAAACTTCACCTTCAACAAGCGTAGATTTCTTTCAAAAATTTTCTCGAATCGCGTGGCTTTTTCATAAGACCGAGAAAAAAAAAAAGGGGGGGAATAAAAAAGAATCAAATCACACCATCTCTGTAATAGGTAAATGCCTCTTTTTCTCCTGAAGTTGTCGGAATTATTTGCAATAAGATATTGGCTACAATTGAAAAGGTCTTATCAATAAAATTTCCATTTATCCGCGATCTAGGCATAGCTAGCAATTCAGTCTATAATTCTTCTCATTCCCTCTCGTAGGAAAATGATCCCACAAAGAAAAAAATTGTACAGTACGAGTACGAAATAACATAAAAACAGATTGAGTTGAAAAAAAAATTTGTAAGAAAAGAAATTTTTCTTTATCTTGGAACCTCGAAAGAAAGATCTTTCTTTACTTTGATGAAAATTTTTTCTATTTTTATTTGTTTGTAATATTTTGTAAGATGTTTGTAATATATAGTTATAGTTAAATTGGATTGGTCGTACCTATCCAATAATCTAGACTATAAGAGGGAATATGAATAACTCGATATTCGCTTGGTTTTTGGTACATAATCATTATGTAGGAGAGATGGCCGAGCGGTTCAAGGCGTAGCATTGGAACTGCTATGTAGGCTTTTGTTTACCGAGGGTTCGAATCCCTCTCTTTCCGTACCTTATAGACCCATTTTATTAATAACACCAGATAAAAATAGCAACGGAGACCTTTATTCGACCAATTAGACCTTTCATTGATATAGATTCTCTATTCCATTCCGACTTGATAAACTAGGAAGAATACTGGAAATAATATGAAAATAGCCCCTCGGGTTAGGATACATAAACGGGATACATTTGGGCTCAAACCCGTATTTTTCTTACTTAACCTAACCTTAGATTAATTTGATGAAAGAGAAGAAAATGGACCAAACCCTTGCAATTTTATTTGAATTTAAGTTTAAGTCTGACGAGAATAATATTCTACGACTAGCAATTCATTTATTTTCAAACCGACCCG